CAATCATTAGTTCCCAACCATGGGTCGAGTGGAATCCTATACATAAATCAGTTAATAAAAGAATAGAAAAAGCTTTTATTGTGTCGCTTAAGTTATATAGGAATTCTTGAACCCAAGAGTTAAGAATAATAAGTTCTTGATTACCTAGAATAGAATAACCACTTAAAATAATGAAACAGATTATATTTGTCGAGAAGTGCAAAATCGTATGGATACGATCTTCGTTGTGCGTCTTGATCAATTGTATCGTTTCTTTGTAGATTCCGATACGAAGGTTTTGTAGACGTGTTTCCGGATATTCCTTTATCATTTCATCCAAGAGTAACAGTTCCTCTAATTCTATAAATTTTTTTAGAATACTCTTTTCTTGAATATCATTCAAGAAAATTTCGGATTGTCCAGTATTCGACCAATTAGTAACCCAAGATTCCATACTTTTCTTAAATGAGAAAGAGATCCACCAGGGCAAAAAGACTATAGATGTAAGATATAGAAGGGGAATGAATGCTTTCTTTTTTGCCATTTTTCGTCTTTAATGAACTCAGCTTCACCTCATTCGTCAACTCTATATGATAATAATATTTCTATCAAGCATAAGTTCTATTACAAGTCATAGAGCCTATAAATCTATTCTCACGTTTTTTTTATTTGCAATTCGGGAGTTAGTCCTCGAATTTAGAAAGAATACAGAAATAGAATAAGAAAGAGAAAGAGTCTACTTCCAATTCGAATGAAGAAAAAAAAATATTGTTTCCAAAGATATCAATTGCTAAAATTCGAAGCAATTGCCCCTTTCAATGAATGCATGAAAGAGCACTTCAAGTAATGAATATTAGTCGGATTTCGAAACGAAAGAACGCCCTTTCTATCAAAATAAAAAAATATCAAATATTTCGAAAAAAAAATTCTTTAATTTTTTCCGTTTTTTTTTAAGAAAGCATTCATTTTTCAGTTAATTTTTTTTTTTCAAAATACTTCAATTGGTACACGCAAGAAATAGGCCAATTCCGCAACTTTTTGTTCAATTTCTCGTGGAGTCAAATTCTCGTCAGTACGAGTCAGGGGAATGACCCCCTGTCCTCTGATTTCCATATAAAGGACACGACGAGTATAAATACCCTCTTTAACTTCTATTCTGATGGACTGAATGTCTTTCATAAGGAATCGGAGAAAGATACGACGATTTTTTCCAGGAAATCCCCAACGATAAATACACACTATTCCCTCTTTTTTATCGAATCGATCATAACCACTCCCTACATTCCACGCAATTGTACACCACAAATAGGAGCTAATAAAGAGACCGGCGATTCCATAGAAAGACATCACGATCCCTTGTGGAAAAAAAATAATTTGCTGAGACGGAAATAAAGATAGCAAATTCCTACCAAGATAACTGGAAGTTCCAACCAATAAGAACCCTAATGAACCTAAAAAAAGGATAAAGGCCCAGCAGAAATTACTTGTTTTTCGAGACCCCGTTATAAGTTCTATCCATATACGTTCTGATCGCCAACCCATATTAGATCTAGTTGTATTTTATTGGAATTGGGAGAATAACCCAACCAAATGAATTTTACTTTACTTTTCTTTGTTTCCGAAGTAACTCTCATCAACTAGCACTATTCTGATGTAAACCTTTAGGAGTAATTCATCAAATTGCTTCTAGATCTAAAAAAAAATAGATGAGATTTGTCCCTACTGTCCGTATCTAAAAAATCTTGTTTTTTTGAACATGAAGAAATAAAGAAGCCATTGCAATTGCCGGAAATACTAGGCCCACTAAAGGCACAAAAATAGAGGGTAAGTTGCTGAGAGTTGTCATAGAATGGGTACCTCGATTGAATATTTGTACCTGTTATTTTTTTTTATTGTTCTATTAAGATGTTTACCTGTTATTGTTATATTGTTATAAAGATATTTTATAATCACTAGAATTCATATATACTTATACTAAGTATATTTTCATATAGAATTATACTAAGTATATTTAAGTGAGTATATATATATAATTAAAATTAATATTAATAATATAAATTAATAATATAAATATATTAAATATATATAATAAAATAATTTTTTAATAAAGCTCTACTTAATTTATTAATTTAATTTTGAGTCAAAGGAAAGAAAGCATGGAGCTGAAATAACTCACTCAGAACGCCCTTTAAAGGATTACGTGGTACGATTGAATCAAATAAGCCCTTATGGAATAAATATTCAGCCGCTTGTGAACCTTCAGGTACTGTCTTATTCAATGTTTGTTCAATTACTCTTTTACCCGCAAATGCAATGTAAGCATTGGGTTCGGCAATAATGATATCCCCCAACATACCAAAACTAGCTGTCACCCCACCAGTAGTAGGAGATGTAAGGATCGAGACATAGAATAACTTTTTATTTGCTTGATAATCATATAAAGCGGAAGATATTTTAGCCATTTGCATCAAGCTCAAACTTCCTTCTTGCATACGTGCTCCTCCGGAAGCACATACTAGAA